CAGAAGAAAGTCAAAAAAAAAGAAAAGAATATAAAAAAGAGGAAGCCAAAAGAAAGGAGAAAGTACGTATAGAAATAGCGGAAGCCTGGGATAGTATTTTACTTGCTCAAGTAATAAGAGGTTTTTTGTTAGTAACCCAATCGATTCTTAGAAAATATATTATATTGCCTTCATTGATAATAATTAAAAACACTACTCGTATGCTATTGTTTCAATTTCCCGAGTGGTCCGAGGATTTTAAAGATTGGAATCGAGAAATGTATGTTAAATGCACCTATAATGGCGTTCAATTATCAGAAAAAGAATTTCCAAAAAACTGGTTAACAGACGGTATTCAGATTAAGATCCTATTTCCTTTTCGTCTCAAACCTTGGCATAGATCTAACCCACGAGCCCTTTATAACGATCCAATGCAAAATAAAGATTCAAAAAATGATTCTTGTTTTTTAACAATTTTTGGAATGGAAGCGGAATTCCCTTTTGATTCTCCCAGAAAACAACGTTCATTTTTTGAACCCATTTTTAAAGAACTCAAAAGAAAAATTAGAAAATTGAAAAAAAAATGCTTTCTAATTCTAAGAATTTTTAAAGAAAAAACAAAATTTTTTCTAAATGTTTCAAAAGAAATAAAAAAATGGGTCATTAAAAGGATTCTGGTTTTAAAAGAAATAAAAAAAGAACTTTCAAAAATAAATCCAATTCTATTATTATTATTTGGATTGAGAAAAAGAAAAGTATATGAATTGAGTAAAACTAAAAAAGATTTGATAATAAGTAATCTGATGATTCATGAATCGTCCGTTGAAACTATACCACCGTCCTTTGAAACTATACCTCAGAATTGGACAAATTTTTCGTTGACAGAAAAAAAAATGCAAGATCTAACGGATAGAACAAACACGATCATAAATCAAATAGAAAAAATTACAAACGAAAAAAAGCGAGGATTTCTAATTCCGGATCGAAATATTCATTTTAACAAAAACAAAATAAGTGATGATGATAAAAGGTTGGAATCACAAAAAAATATTTGGCAGATAGTAAAAAGAAAAAATGCTCGACTAATACGCAAATCACATTTTTTTATAAAAATTTTCAGTGAAAGGATATACACAAATATCTTTCTGTGGATCATTCATAGTCCTAGGATCAATACACAATCATTTCTTGAACCAATAAAAAAAATTATTAATAAATACATTACCAATAATGAAACAAATCAAGAAAAAATGGATAAAACAAATCAAAGTTTAATTCACTTTATTTCGACTATAAAAAAGGCAATATATACTACGAATATTAGTAATAAGAATTCAAATACTTTTTGTGATTTATCCTACTTTTCACAAGCCTATGTATTTTACAAACTTTCACAAACCCAATTTATTAATTTCGATTTTTCTAAGTTAAAATCTGTCTTTCAATATAATGGAGCTGCTCCATTTATTAAGAATGAAATAAAGGGTTATTTTGTTGAAACACAAGAACTTTTTCTTTCTCAATTAAGACATAACAATGGTCAGAATTCTGGAATAAATCAATGGACAAATTGGTTAAGGAATCATTATCAATATGATATATCTCACATTAGGTGGTCTAGACTAGTACCACAAAAATGGCGAAATAGATTCAATCACCACTGGATGAATCAAAATAAGGATTTAGGCAACTCATCTAAAAAAATGAAATTTAATCACTCCGAAAAACGAAAATTTTTTGAAATGGCTTCATTACTGAATGAAAAAGAGAATTTTAAAAAACAATATAGATATGATCGGTTAGCATATAAATCTATTAATTCTGAAGATACGAAGTACTCTTCAATTTATGAATTCCCATTACACGTAAAAAATAACCAAGAAGTTTTTTCGAATTCCAACACAAATAAACGAAAATCTTTTTATATGATGGAAGGTATTCCTATTATTCTTATCAATAATGATCGAGTACAAGATGATATTAGAGATATGGAGAAAAATATGGATAGAAAATATTTTGATTGGAGAATTATCCATTTTTGTCTTAGAAACAAAATAGATATCGAAGCTTGGATCAATATTGATACTGACCCAAGCAGTAATAAAAAATCTATTAAGGCTAAATTTAATAATTATCAAACAATTGATAAAATAAAAAAGCAAAATTTTTTTTATCTCACGATTCATCAAGATCAAGAAATAAATTTATCCAATCAAAAAAGTTTTTTGGATTGGATGGGAATGAATGAAGAAATATTAAATAGCTCCATATCAAATCTTGAACGTTGGTTCTTCCCAGAATTTTTGATATTTTATAATTTGTATAAAACTAAACCGTGGATTATACCAAAAAAACCACTTCTTTTAGATTCTAATATAAATGAAAACGCTACTGATATTGAAAACAAAAGCATTGCTGGAAATAAAAAAAAAGATACTTTTATATCAATACCCTCCAATGAAAAAAAATCTCTTGAATTAAAAAAACGAAATAAAGAGCAAAAAGAATCCGTGGACCAAGCAAACCTTGAATCTACTCTTTCAAACCAAGAAAAAGATGTTGAAGAAGATTATACGAATTCGGACATGAAAAAACATAATAATAAAAAGCAATACAAGAACAATACAAAAACAAAAGCGGAGTTTGATTTTTTACTAAAAAGGTATTTTCATTTTCAATTGCGATGGGATGATATTTTAAATAAAAAAATAATAAATAACATCAAAGTATATTGTCTCCTGCTTAGACTGATAAATCCACGAGAAATAACTATATCCTCTATTCAAAGGGGAGAAATGAGTCTTGATATTCTGATGATTCAGAAAAATTTAATTCTTACGGAATTCATCAAAAGAGGAATTTTGATTATTGAACCAATTCGTATATCTATAAAAAATGATGGGCAATTTATTATGTATCAAACCATTGGTATTTCATTGGTTCATCAAAGTAAACACAAAATTAATCAAAAATACCGAGAAAAAACCGATGTTGATAAGAATTCTGATGAAATCATTACCAAATATAAAAAGATGACTGGAAATATAGATAAAAACCATTATGATTTGTTTGTTCCTGAAAATCTTTTATCACCGAGACTTCGGAGAGAATTTAGAATTCTAATTTGTTTCAATTCTAGGAATAGAAATGATATGCATAAAAATTCAGCATTGGAGAATGGGAATAAGGTAAACCATCAGGTTTTGGATAAAAGCAAAGGATATAAAAAAAAACTTATTAAATTAAAGTTATTTCTGTGGCCCAATTATCGATTAGAAGATTTAGCTTGTATGAATCGGTATTGGTTTGATAGCAATAACGGCAGTCGTTTCGGTATAGTAAGGATACATATGTATCCGCGATTGAAAATTCATTAATAGTAAATTTTTGCTATCTTTTACATATCGCAGCGAGTCTATGACGACAAAAAGGTACACACATTCATTGTCTTACATTCCATTCTGATACATGATACTAATTCAATGACATATCAATTAGATCTAGAAAAGAACTGAATCAATAAAATCTTCTGATTTTAGAACTACATTTTTATTTTTTTGGAGTACCGAAACCAATAAGCCTTTTGTATACCTTTTCAAATCGAATTTTGAAATTAAAATCGGATTGATTTAATCAAATTCGAAATTAAAGCTAAATTAAGATTATTGTTTATACCAAACTAAAACAAGTGACATTATTATTACTGATCAATAAAGATATCTATCAATCAAAATATCTTAAATTAAAAAAAGATGGGGTTTCATTTTATGGTAAAAAATTCATTCATCTCAGTTATTTCACAAGAAGAAAAAAAAGAAAACAGGGGTTCTGTTGAATTTCAAATATTTAGTTTCACCAATAGGATACGAAGACTTACTTCGCATTTACAATTACACAAAAAAGACTATTTATCTCAGAGGGGTCTGCGTAAAATTTTGGGAAAACGCCAACGACTGCTATCTTATTTGTCAAAGAAAAATAGAATAGGTTATAAAGAATTAATTAATCGGTTGGATATTCGGGAATTAAAAACTCGTTAATTTGAAGAAGCATTTTGAATTATTTGATTTATTAGATCTTGAATTTGAATGAACTTTTTTTTAGTTTTCAGCAATTCATGAAAGAATGAATTAAGGAAAAACCTATGAATATACCAGCTACAAGAAAAGATCTCATGGTAGTCAACATGGGTCCCCACCACCCATCAATGCATGGTGTTCTTCGACTTATCATTACTCTAGATGGTGAAGATGTTATTGACTGTGAACCAATATTGGGTTATTTACACCGAGGGATGGAAAAAATTGCGGAAAACCGAACAATTATACAATATTTGCCTTATGTAACACGTTGGGATTATTTAGCTACTATGTTCACAGAAGCAATAACGGTAAATGGACCGGAACAGCTGGGAAATATTCAAGTACCTAAAAGAGCCAGTTATATCAGAATTATTATGTTGGAGTTGAGTCGTATAGCTTCTCATCTGTTATGGCTTGGCCCTTTTATGGCAGATATTGGTGCACAGACTCCCTTTTTCTATATTTTCAGAGAAAGAGAATTAGTATATGATCTATTCGAAGCTGCCACCGGTATGAGAATGATGCATAATTATTTTAGGATCGGAGGGGTAGCGGCTGATCTTCCTCATGGCTGGATAGATAAATGTTTGGATTTCTGCGATTATTTTTTAATAAGGGTTGCTGAATATCAACAGCTTATTACACGCAATCCTATTTTTTTAGAACGAGTCGAGGGGGTAGGCATTATTGGTCGAGAGGAAGTAATAAATTGGGGTTTATCAGGACCAATGCTGCGAGCGTCCGGAATACAATGGGATCTTCGTAAAGTTGATCAGTATGAGTGTTATGACGAATTTGATTGGGAAGTACAGTGGCAAAAAGAAGGGGATTCATTGGCTCGTTATCTAGTACGAATTGGCGAAATGATGGAATCCATAAAAATAATTCAACAGGCTCTTGAAGGAATTCCGGGGGGACCATATGAGAATTTAGAAATCCGATACTTTGATAGAGAAAGGAATCCAGAATGGAATGATTTTGAATATCGCTTTATTAGTAAAAAACCTTCTCCTACATTTGAATTGCCGAAACAAGAACTTTATGTACGAGTCGAAGCTCCAAAAGGAGAATTAGGGATTTTTCTGATAGGGGATCGGAGTGGTTTTCCTTGGAGATGGAAAATTCGACCGCCGGGTTTTATTAATTTGCAAATTCTTCCTCAGTTAGTTAAAAGAATGAAATTGGCTGATATTATGACAATACTAGGTAGTATAGATATCATTATGGGAGAAGTTGATCGTTGAAATGATAATTGATACACTAGAAGTACAAGATATCGATTCTTTTTCTAGACTGGAATTTTTAAAGGGGGTCTATGGAATTATATGGTTACTTATTCCTATTTTGACTCTTGTATTGGGAATTACACTAGGCGTACTGGTAATTGTATGGTTAGAAAGAGAAATATCCGCGGGAATACAACAACGTATTGGACCTGAATACGCCGGCCCTTTGGGAGTTCTTCAAGCTCTAGCAGATGGGACAAAACTTCTTTTCAAAGAGAATCTTTTTCCATCTAGAGGGGATACTCGTTTATTCAGTATCGGTCCATCCATAGCAGTTATATCCATTTTAGTAAGCTTTTTAGTAGTTCCATTTGGTTATCACCTTGTTTTAGCGGATCTCAATATTGGGGTTTTTCTATGGATTGCCATTTCAAGTATTGCTCCCATTGGACTTCTTATGTCAGGATACGGGTCAAATAATAAATATTCCTTTTTAGGTGGTCTACGAGCTGCTGCTCAATCAATTAGTTATGAAATACCATTAACCTTATGTGTGTTATCAATATCTCTACGTGCGATTCGTTGATATATAAATCTAAAACTTTCTGGACTCTTCCTTTCTAGGAAAGCGGTGGGATGAGTTGAGTAGAGTTAGATATCTTCATTTTTTTTATTCCTTATTCGGATTGAAGAATTAAATCAAATAGTTATATGAGTGAAAGAAAACAGCTTATATATATTATAATTATATAATTTAGAATATATAAATTCGCAGTAAAAATATTGAGTCTCATTTTCCATGTATAAGAGTTAAAGAGTTAAGCGGAAATAAACATAATAAATTGTTTACCCCAAGATTGGTTGATTAGTCCATCCTGACTTGAAGCGGGCTCAAAAGACTCACCGTATTGAGTTTTCACTATCATTTGTATGTATTAACTTAACATACATGTATTATCATAGCGGGGGGTTGAACAAAAACGAGTGGATGGTTAGAAACACCAAGATATATAACGGATTTGTAATGTAAATGGAAATTATGTAAATTATCCAAAAGGACATTTTTACATAATATACAAACAACGAATACTAATTGGGGCTTAAAATTGGTAGAAATTATTAGGCAGTACTCCCCAAGGCACGATTCCAATCCAGAGTATGCTCCTATCCACTGATTAAATACATAACTATTGGGAACGAAAAAATCCTTTATTTTGTAAGTCCTCTTTTTTTAAGAAATAGAAAGAAGAATAGAAACGAAAAAAAAAGAGAGAAAGAAACCCAATCCCAATAAAAAAAATATCTTTTTTATCTTCTTCCATATTCATATATATAGAATATGTATCATAATTCATGAATAATATGGAACTCTTTTTCGTAAGTAAAAACAACGGGTTAGTTATATTTCTATAAGAAGTATTTTATTGAAGAATTAAGTTATTACTCAACAACGAAGAATTGAAATTATTAAAGAAGGAGTGAGATCAATTCAAAAGTACTTTGTTTTATTTTTAATTTATTTAATAATAAAATAATAATTATATAAAACTAATAATTATAACAGACAGAATTCTATGGGTCTAATTTTGGACCGTCCAATAAAGTGTGACCTTATCCACCCTACAAACATATCAAGATAAAATAATACTTACCCGGTCCTTAGATTTATTTAAGGCCTTCAAGGAGCCGTATGCGGTGAAAATCTCATGTACGGTTCTGTAATAGCGATGGTAACAGTGATGATATCGCCGACTATGATTATCTAACAGTTCAAGTACAATTGATATAGTTGAGGCGCAATCAAAATATGGTTTTGGGGGGTGGAATTTGTGGCGTCAACCTATAGGGTTTATCATTTTTCTCATCTCTTCCCTAGCAGAATGTGAGAGATTACCTTTTGATTTACCAGAAGCAGAAGAAGAATTAGTAGCAGGTTATCAAACCGAATACTCGGGTATCAAATTTGGTTTATTTTATGTTGCTTCTTATCTAAACCTATTAGTTTCTTCATTATTTGTAACAGTTCTTTACTTGGGGGGTTGGAATATCTTTATTCCAGACATATATGTTTCTGAGTTTTTTGAAATAAATAAACTGGGTGGAGTCTTTGGAGCTACGATTGGTATCTTTATTACATTAACTAAAACTTATTTGTTCTTATTCATTCCTATCACAACACGATGGACTTTGCCGAGGCTAAGAATGGACCAACTATTAAATCTTGGATGGAAATTTCTTTTACCGATCTCTCTCGGTAATCTATTATTAACAACTTCTTCCCAATTATTTTCGCTGTAAGGGAATATTCTATATTCATAACTTGTCTCAAACAAGAGAAATAAACAAACATAAAATTATTCATATATATAGATTCACGATATGTTTTCTATGGTAACTGGGCTCATGAATTATGGTCAACAAACAGTACGGGCTGCAAGGTACATTGGTCAAAGTTTCATAATTACTTTATCTCACGCAAATCGTTTACCCATAACTATTCAATATCCTTATGAAAAATTAATCGCCGCGGAGCGCTTCCGTGGTCGAATTCATTTTGAATTTGATAAATGTATTGCTTGTGAAGTATGTGTTCGTGTATGTCCTATAGATCTACCTGTTGTTGATTGGAAATTGGAAACAGATATTCGAAAGAAACGATTACTTAATTACAGTATTGATTTCGGAATCTGTATATTTTGTGGTAATTGTGTTGAGTATTGTCCAACAAATTGTTTATCAATGACTGAAGAATATGAACTTTCTACTTATGATCGTCACGAATTAAATTATAATCAAATTGCTTTAGGTCGTTTACCAATGTCAGTAATTGACGACTATACAATTCGAACAATTTTTAATTCGACTCAAATAAAAAATAAGTAACCCTCTTGATTCCCGAATAATTTTCAATTCTTTTAAAAATACTAAGGTTCGGTTTTGATCTAAATCTAATTTAAAGAAATTCAGGGTTCTTTCATTTTGTTTGGTCAATAACTACAAATTCAACCTATTGATTGGTTGATAAGAATCGAGTCTTAATTTTGATTGAAAATTAATTAATTAATATATCTGTATATATTTCGATATATTTCGAAATACAAAATTTCGGATTAGAACTATTCCTTTAGATTCAGATAAAGAATAAAATTAGCCCAATAATTGTACCTACATTTAGTCACATCTCTTAGGATTTAATTAGGAATTTCTCAAAAATTATAAAAAAAAAACTCTGGTCGGGTCTCAATAAAGTCATGAAAAACATTTAGATTTATTTATCTCTTATTTTACATATAATGGATTTGCCTGGACCAATACATGACTTTCTTTTAATCTTTCTGGGATCGGGTCTTATACTGGGAGGTATAGGTGTGGTATTATTTACCAACCCCATTTATTCTGCTTTTTCGTTGGGACTGGTTCTTGTTTGTATATCCTTATTCTATATTCTTTTAAATTCCTATTTTGTAGCTGCTGCACAACTTCTTATTTACGTGGGAGCTATAAATGTTTTAATTGTATTTGCTGTGATGTTTATGAATGGTTCAGAATATTACAAAGATTTTAATCTTTGGACTGTGGGGGCTGGGATTACTTTGCCTGTTTGTACAAGTATTTTTGTTTTACTAATGATTACTATTACGGATACGTCATGGTACGGGATTATTTGGACTACAAGATCAAACCAGATTATAGAGCAAGATTTGATAAGTAATAGTCAACAAATTGGAATTCATTTATCAACAGATTTTTTTCTTCCATTTGAATTCATTTCGATAATTCTTTTAGTCGCTTTAATAGGCGCAATTGCCGTAGCGCGCCAGTAATAAATCTCTAGAATTAGCAATAGTAATCAAAATTAAACTCTGTTATGTGTTATTACATTTTTTTATCTTCAATTTTAAAATTGGTTATGACTAAAAGTCAAAATAAAAATTATTTTATGTAATCTATTACTAATACAATATATTCCTTTGTTCCGCACTGTATATTCTAGTCAATTGAATCTGTTGAATTGTTGTTCAGTTCATATTGAAATGACTCAAAATTGATCAGGAGTTAGTCAATGATGCTCGAGCATGTACTTGTTTTGAGTGCCTACTTATTTTCTATCGGTATCTATGGTTTGATTACTAGCCGAAATATGGTTAGAGCCCTTATGTGTCTTGAACTTATACTAAATGCGGTTAATATTAATTTCGTAACATTTTCTGATTTTTTTGATAGCCGGCAATTAAAAGGAAATATTTTCTCAATTTTTGTTATAGCTATTGCCGCCGCTGAAGCAGCTATTGGACTGGCTATTGTTTCGTCAATTTATCGTAACAGAAAATCAACTCGTATCAATCAATCGAATTTGTTAAATTAAGTAGTAATCATAAAAATTACAATATTTATAAATTCTAATTAACATGATCATACATTAAATTTAATTCATATTTTCGAAAATAGAAGAAATCAAAGTATCTTGGCTCTATCGCACGAGTCGATCCAGAAGTAAATTGATTCAAAATTTCTGGTAAATTATTGATTCATCTGGTGTCTAAATATATGATTCATTTACAAGTTTACTAGATCGAAAATTTCTGACGTTTAAAAATTTATAGATCCAATGTCACACTCAGTAAAGATTTATGATACGTGTATAGGGTGTACTCAATGTGTGCGAGCTTGCCCAACCGATGTATTAGAAATGATACCTTGGGACGGATGTAAAGCTAAGCAAATCGCTTCTGCTCCAAGAACAGAGGACTGTGTTGGTTGTAAGAGATGTGAATCCGCCTGTCCAACGGATTTCTTGAGTGTTCGCGTTTATTTATGGCATGAAACAACTCGCAGTATGGGTCTAGCTTATTAATACGTTCCAGAAAACCCTACTCGAATACATTTGATTTTTTTACCTTTACCGACAAAAACCCGCGCTCAAAATATATTTATTTCGAGCACGGGTTTTTATGGTCCAAGTTTATTTTGTTTTTACTATGAATAATTTTCCTTGGTTAACGCTAGTTGTAGTTTTGCCAATATCCGCGGGTTCCTTAATTTTCTTTCTTCCTCATAGAGGAAATAAGGTAATACGGTGGTATACTTTATGTATATGCATAACGGAACTCCTTCTAACAACCTATGCATTCGGTTATCGTTTCCAATTGGATGATCCGTTAATGCAACTAACGGAGAATTATAAATGGATCAATTTGTTTGATTTTTACTGGAGATTGGGAATAGATGGAATTTCGATAGGACCCATTTTACTGACAGGATTTATTACAACTTTAGCTACTTTAGCGGCTTGGCCCGTTACTCGAGATTCTCGACTATTCCATTTCCTAATGTTAGCAATGTATAGCGGTCAAATAGGACCATTTTCTTCTCAAGACCTTTTACTTTTTTTCATCATGTGGGAGTTAGAATTAATTCCCGTTTATCTACTTCTATCCATGTGGGGGGGAAAGAAACGTTTGTATTCAGCTACAAAATTTATTTTGTACACTGCCGGAGGTTCTGTTTTTTTATTAATAGGAGTTCTGGGTATTGGTTTATACGGCTCCAATGAACCGACATTAAATTTGGAAACATTAGCTAATCAATCATATCCTGTAGCACTGGAAATAATATTCTATATTGGATTTCTTATTGCTTTTGCTGTCAAATCACCGATCATACCCCTACACACATGGTTACCCGACACCCATGGAGAGGCACATTATAGTACTTGTATGCTTTTAGCCGGAATCTTATTAAAAATGGGAGCCTATGGGTTGGTTCGAATCAATATGGAATTATTACCCCACGCCCATTCTATATTTTCTCCCTGGTTGATGATAGTTGGCACAATTCAAATTATCTATGCAGCTTTAACATCTCCTGGCCAGCGTAATTTAAAAAAAAGAATAGCCTATTCTTCTGTATCTCATATGGGTTTCATAATTATAGGAATTGGTTCTATAAGCGATACAGGGCTCAATGGGGCCATTTTACAAATAATTTCTCACGGGTTTATTGGCGCTGCGCTTTTTTTCTTGGCCGGAACAAGTTATGATAGAATACGACTTGTTTATCTCGACGAAATGGGCGGAATGGCTATCTCAATTCCAAAAATATTCACGACTTTCAGTATCTTATCAATGGCTTCGCTTGCATTACCGGGTATGAGCGGTTTTGTTGCCGAATTGATAGTTTTTTTTGGCATACTTACTAGCCAAAAATATCTTTTAATGACAAAAATATTAATTACTTTTGTAATGGCAATTGGAATGATATTAACTCCTATTTATTCATTATCTATGTTACGCCAGATGTTCTATGGATACAAGCTTTTTAATGCCCAAAATTCGTATTTTTTTGATTCTGGACCGCGAGAGTTATTTATTTCGATTTCTATCCTTTTACCTGTAATAGGTATTGGTATTTATCCCGATTTCGTTTTCTCATTATCAGTTGACAAGGTCGAAGCTATTGTATCAATTTTTTTTTATAGATAGTTTTTATCAATAAATCAAAATTAAAAATCTAAAAATCCGATGCTTTTAAAAATCGTTCATTGTACAAAAAAAGTCTTTTCTGATTTCTGCTTTTAAGTTAAAAAAAGTTGGAATTCTATTATAACCATATAACCAGATATTTTTGACATTTTCGAGAACCATTTGAATCAAGTAATGGAATATGGAATGATTCAAATGGTTCTTGATGGTTTATATAAGGGTTTCATATATATACGTATGCTGCCCTAGGCTTCTGGTTGTTAAGTACTTTATTCAATTAGATGGTAGTGTAAATGAACCATAACTATGCAACCCTATTCCTAATAGATTAACCCCAAAATAGCATATCCAAATTATAAGAAAGCCTACTGAGGCCACAATTGCAGAATTTACAGTTTCATAATTTTTATTTGTTCGAATATGTAAATAAATCGCAAATACGGTCCAAGTAATAAATGCCCAAGTCTCTTTTGGATCCCAATTCCAATAGGATCCCCACGCTTCATTAGCCCATACTGCTCCCGAAAGAATACCTATGGTTAAAAGTATAAATCCTAAACTAATAATACGATAACTCCATCGATCCAATTGTTGAATTAATTGATATCTGTAATAATTCTGAGAAAAACTCAAAGAAGTGCTTTGTAACACATTGGTTCTTTCATTCACGTATTGAATCTCACCAAAGGAAAACGACTCCGTTAATAAATTATTGCTTTTACTAAAAATCCTTATGAATTTTCGAAATGTAATGACTAGAAGAGCTAGTGATAATAATGATCCACACAAAAGAGCTGCATAGCCCAACACCATCATACTTACGTGCATCATTAACCAATGCGATTGGAGAGCCGGTACTAATATTGCGGATTGATGCATTTCATTTAAAAGACCTGAAGTAGTGAAACCCTGGGTAAAAATAACACTTGGCGCCGTTATTGCGCTTAAATGGGTTTGCTGTTTTTTAAAATACGGAATCATATGAATAATGGAAAAACCCCATGATAGAAAAATTAATGATTCATATAAATCGCTTAATGGTAAATGCCCAAAATAAATCCAACGAGTAATTAATAATCCTGTTATGCAGAAAAAAGTAGCGACCATCCCCTTTTCTGATGAATCATATAGTCCTACGATTTCATCAACAAATAAAGTTATCAAATGAATTGTAATTACAATTGAAATGATCGAAAAGGATATATGAGTTAATATATGCTCTAGAGTTGAAAATATCATAAAATTTATTAAAAGGGGCCTCAATGATAGGAATTGAAATAGCGAATTGAATTCATTATAGGGCTTACTCTTTTAGAAAAAGTCATGCCGCCACTCGGACTCGAACCGAGATGCTCTAGCACTGCTTCCTAAGAGCAGCGTGTCTACCGATTTCACCATAGCGGCTTATTCGAAATCATAATAACCTATTTTTATTCAATTGTCGAGATTGAGCGGATTAATTCAATATTTTTTTAGGAAACATTAAAATTGATGACTAAAAATTTGTTTCAAAACCGGGCATTTAAGCTAAACCTTTTCGTTAATAAATTATTCTTATAATCTTATCTTTTGTTTATTATTTATTTTAGAGTATTCCTTTTTTTTAACTTAAGTAACAACGGGGTTTTTCGTTTCATAGTTTATTACTTTATGGTCTCCTGAAAATAAGACGGAACATTTGTAATGTAACTAGATAATTTTGACTTCGATCCATGGATCGAACTAAAAAATAAATTGATTATCGGGTCAAGTCGATGGGGAAGGTGAGAATCCCCATCTTGAAAATGATAAAACATACCAAAAAAAAGGTGAAACCCTGTACTTGCGTTTATTCCTTTTTCAAACAAAAGAATACCTTATTATATTGTTATTGATCAGGTTAAAACATTAGAGAATGTAAATAATTTATTTTTTTAATTAAATAAAAATGAAATAGTAATTTAGATTATTATCTATTATTATTAGATTAATATTATTTATAGTCTTGATAACTTTTAAATTTTAGAAAAAAAACCTTAGAAATACATTCTAACAAAAATTAGACCAATTCACATTATTCAGTCTATTTGTTTGATTATTTATTTGTCACACAAAAAAAACTTTTTGAGTTACCGGTAGAAAGCGATTTCGCTAACGAAAAAGCTTTCAATGCTGCCCAATACCCTTTCCTTTTCCAAATATTTTTACGAATACGTTTTTTTGAACTCGAGGTGCGCTTTTTTGGAACTGCCATTTTAAAATTATAATAGGTTCATCGGTTGGATGTGAAAGACATCTATAAGCATTAGTTAATGATTGGGAATAACCAGTTAATGATTGGGAATAACCGAACCAAACTGCAATAAATAGGTTTTTTTATGAAAAATAGGTTTTATGAGTCAAGTTATGGGTCCTCTGATTCTCCCTTTTTGCTGTCATTATTTATCCTTGCTCTATAGGTATAACTAAATTATTGTAATACGTAATAATTAGATCGAAATTGCAATTTTTCGTTTTTATCTTCATTAACAATATTAATAATAAACTAATAATAAATTATTAATAATAAACTAATAATAAATTAAAGTACATATTTATTTTTCACTCGTAACTTCTTCATATCATTTGACTAACCCTAATTCTTCATCTTCATTTGAAATATTTGAAGTAGTTTGGAAAGATTACGAAAAATTAAGGCTGTAAACTTCTATTTAAGTTTTATTTTATATATCTTATATCTTAATTTTGTTATTAATCGACCATTTTCAAAAGAAAAGAAATAAGAACTGGTGAATCAGAAACAATTAATTAAGATAATTTTTTTATTTATTTTTATATGGAATATACATATCAATATTCATGGATCATACCGTTCATTCCACTTCCAGTTCCTATGTTAATAGGAGCAGGGCTTTTACTTTTTCCAACGGCAACTAAAAATCTTCGCCGTCTGTGGGCTTTTCCGAGTGTTTTATTATTAAGTATAGTTTTGCTTTTTTCAGCCCATTTCTTTATTCAGCAACTAAATAACAATTCTGTCTATCAATATGTATGGTCTTGGACCATCAATAATGATTTTTCTTTAGAGTTCGGTTCCTTGGTTGATCCACTTACTTCTATTATGTCAATATTAATCACTAGTGTTGGGGTTATGGTTCTTATTTATAGTGACAATTATATGTCTCATGATCGGGGGTATGTGAGATTTTTTGCTTATATGAGTTTTTTCAATACTTCAATGTTGGGATTAGT